GCAAACGCACATTCCCCTCTTTTTTTGGACAGAATCGAAAAATTCCCTCTTTTTTCTTTTGATATCTCCAGGCTGATTAAAGTAATTTTTCGAAATTCGGTAGGGAAAGGGGAAGCATTCAAAATTGTAGAGTATACAGAAGAAGAAAGAAAAAGAGAAGAAGAAAAAGAGACGAAGGAAAGAACGGAGAAAGAGCGAATAAAGATAGCAGAGGCCTGGGATAGCATTCCAGTTACACAAGTAATAAGAGGTTGCATGTTACTAACTCAATCTATTTTTAGAAAATATATTGTATTACCTTCATTACTAATTGCAAAAAATAGTGCACGCATATTCCTATTTCAATTTCCCGAATGGTTTGAGGATTTACAGGAATGGAATAGAGAGATGCATGTTAAATGTACCTATAATGGTGTTCCATTATCCGAAACAGAATTTCCGAAAAATTGGTTGACAGACGGTATTCAGATAAAAATCTTATTTCCTTTCCGTCTGAAACCTTGGCACAAATCGAAACTACGATCATCTAAGAAAGGTTTAATGAAAAAGAAAAAAGAAAAAGATGATTTTTGTTTTTTAACAGTTTGGGGAATGGAAACTGAACTTCCTTTTGGTTCGCCCCGAAAAGGACCTTCCTTTTTGAAACCCATTTTTAAGGAAATTGAAAAAAAAATTGGAAAATTTAAAAAGAAGTCTTCTCGAGTTCTAATAGTTTTTTTTAGAAAAATAAAATTACTTCGAAAAGTTTTAAAAGAAACAAAAGAATGGGTTATCGAAAGTGTTATTTTTCTAAAAAAAATAATAAAAGAACTTTCAAAAATTCTGTTATTTCGATTAACAGGAAGAGAAGTATATGAATCAAGTGAAATTAAAGAAGAAAAAGATTCTATAATAAGCAATCAGCTAATTCACGAATCGTTTAGTGAAATTGCATCTACGAATTGGACAAATTCTTCATTAACAGAAAAAAAAATCAAGGATTTGACTACTAGAACAAGTACAATTCGAAATCAAATAGAAAGAATTATAAAAGAGCAAAAAAAAGTAACTCCAAGAATAAATAGTCTTAAAAAAACAAGTTCTAATGCTAAAAGATTCGAAAAATGGCAAATATTCAAAAAAAGAAATGCTCAATTAATCTCTAAATTACCTCTTTTTTTGAAATTTTTCATTGAAAGAATCTACACAGATATATTTTTATGTATCATTAATATTCCCAGAATGAATACAGAACTTTTTCTTGAATCAACAAAAAAAATTATTGATAAATCCCTTTACAATAATGAAAGAAAACAAGAAAGAATTAATAAAATTAAGAAAAATCGAATTCCATTTATTTCGACTATAAAAAAGTCACTTGATAATATTAGTAATAGTCAAAAAAATTCACCTATTTTTTATGACTTATCCTACGTGTCACAAGCATATGTATTTTTCAAATTATCACAAATCCAAGTTAGTAACTCGTATAAATTAAGAGCTGTTCTTCAATCTCAAGGAATCCCCCCGCCTGAAATAAAGGATTCTTTTGAAACACAAGGAATGGTTGATTCGAAATTAGGGGATAAGAAACTTCCGAGTTATGAAATGAATCAATGGAAAAAGTGGTTAAGAGGATATTATCAATACAATTTATCTCAGAGCAGATGGTATAGATTAATACCAGAAAAATGGCGCAATACAGTTCATCAGCGTAAAAAGGAAAATTTTAGCAAAAGGCATTCATATGAAAAAGACCAATTAATTGATTTCAAAAAACAAAAACAAATTGAAGTATATTCATTATCTAATCAAAAAAGAAAAGAGAATTTGCAAAAATACTATAAATATGATCTTTTATCATATAAATTTCTTAATTATGAAAATAAAACGGAATACTTTTTTTATAGATCTCCGTTTGAAGGACGTAAGAAGGAAGAGATTTCTTATAACAAGCATAAAGAAAATATACTGAGGAACATCCCTATCGATAATTATCTAGGAAAGGTCCATATTCTATATATGGAAAAAACGGTCGATAGAAAATATTTTGATTGGAACATTCTCAATTTTGATCTTAAACAAAAAGGCGATATTGAGGCCTGGGTCAGCAATGGGAATCAAAATACTCAAATAATTCCTAAAAAAGATCTTTTTTACCTTATGATTCCAGAAATCAATCCACCAAACTCCGACAAAGTATTTTTTGATTGGATGGGAATGAATGAAAAAATGCTAAAGTGTCGCATAGCGAATTTGGAACCTTGGTTCTTCCCAGAATTTGTGTTACTTTATAATGCATATAAAAGCAAACCTTGGTTTATACCAAGCAAATTACTTCTTTCAAATTTGAATAAAAATGAAAATAGTAGTGAAAATCAAAAAATAAATCAAAAGCAAAAAGGAAGTTTTTTGATACCATCGAATAAAAAGCATCGAAATCAAGGAGAAAAAGAACGCACAAGTCCAGGAAATCTTGGATCCGTTCTCTCACAACAAAAAGATAGTGAAGAAAATTATGCAAGATCAGACATGAAAAAGGGGAAAAAGAAAAAACAATACAAAAGCAGCGCGAGAGCAGAACTAGATTTCTTCCTGAAACGTTATTTGCTTTTTCAATTGAGATGGGACGATACTTTGAATCAAAGACTGATCAATAATGTCAAGGTATATTGTCTCCTGCTTAGACTGATAGATCCAACCCAAATTACTATACCCTTGATTCAAAATAGAGAAATGAGTTTGGATATAATGCTGATTGAGAAGAATTTAACTCTTAACCAATTGATGAAAAAGGGAATATTGATTATAGAACCCATTCGTCTGTTTGGAAAAAACGATGCACAATTTATTATGTATCAAACCATAGGTATTTCATTGGTTCATAAGAGTAAGCACCAAACTAATCAAAAATACCAAGAACAAAGATATGTTTCTAAGAAGAATTTTGATGAAACTATTTCATCACACCAAAGAATAACTGAAAATAGAGACAAAAATCATTTGGATTTGCTTGTTCCTGAAAATATTTTCTCCTTTAGACGTCGTAGAAAGTTGAAAATTCTAAGTTGTTTTAATTCAAAGAATAGAAATGGTGAAGATAGAAATCCAGTATTTTGGAATGCAAAGAACGTAAAAGACAGCAGCCAAGTTTCGCATGACAGTAACCATTTTGATAGAGAGAAAAATCAATTAATGAAATTAAAGCTCTTTCTTTGGCCTAATTATCGATTAGAGGATTTAGCTTGTATGAATCGTTATTGGTTTGATACCAATAATGGGAGTCGTTTCAGTATGTTAAGAATACATCTGTATCCACGATTGAAATTTTGACATTTCGTGGATAATACACTTTTTCTATATATTCTATACCCTATATATATAATAGGGTATATCAAAGCAAACAAATACATAGATCACATGTCTTGTCTCACATTTCATTCTAATATCCAATAGGAAATGAATAATATCTTGATTAGATCTCGAAATGAATGAACAGAACCTTCTTTGTTTTAGGTCTAAATTCTTCGATGCGAAAATGGACCAATCCTTTTCTATCCCTATCTAAATCCAATTAGAAATTGGATTAATTGATTTGATTTCAGAAAATTAGGAGTTCATAAAGAAATTTGGATTAGATTATTGTATATACCAGATTCCAATTAATGGCATTATTATTACTGATCAATAAAATCCATATCTGTAAAAAGGGAAAGGAGATTTTTTTATGGTAACAAATTCATTCATTTCGGTTATTTCTCAAAAAGAAAACGAAGAAAACAGAGGGTCTGTTGAATTTCAAGTATTCAGTTTTAGCACTAAGATAAGAAGACTTACTTCACATTTGGAATTGCACAAAAAAGACTCTTCATCCCAGAGAGGTTTGCGGAAAATTTTGGGAAAACGCCAACGACTGCTGGCCTATTTGTCAAAAAAAAATAGAAGACGCTATAAAGAATTAATTAGTGAGTTAAATATTCGAGAGATAAAAACTCGTTAATTTGAAGCGTGATACCATTTGAGCTTAGTCGTTTAAATTTTGATGAACTTCTTTTTACTTTCAGCAATGCATGGAAGAACGACTCGGGAAAAAACTTATGATTGCACCAACTACAAGAAAAGACCTCATGATAGTCAATATGGGCCCTCACCACCCATCAATGCATGGTGTTCTTCGACTGATTGTTACTCTCGATGGTGAAAATGTTATTGATTGTGAACCAATACTGGGTTATTTACATAGAGGGATGGAGAAAATTGCGGAAAATCGAACAATTATACAATATTTGCCTTATGTAACGCGTTGGGATTATTTAGCTACTATGTTCACAGAAGCAATAACCGTAAATGGACCCGAACAGCTAGGCAATATTCAAGTACCTAAAAGGGCTAGCTATATCAGAGCTATTATGTTGGAGTTAAGTCGTATCGCTTCTCATTTGTTATGGCTTGGCCCTTTTATGGCAGATATTGGGGCACAGACCCCTTTCTTCTATATTTTTCGAGAACGAGAGTTAATATATGACTTGTTCGAAGCTGCTACCGGTATGCGCATGATGCATAATTATTTTCGTATCGGAGGAGTAGCTGCTGATCTACCTCATGGCTGGATAGATAAATGTTTGGATTTTTGCGATTATTTTTTAACCGGGGTTGCTGAATATCAAAAGCTTATTACGCGGAATCCTATTTTTTTAGAACGAGTTGAAGGCGTAGGCATTATTGGCGCAGAAGAAGCACTAAATTGGGGTTTATCGGGCCCAATGCTACGAGCTTCCGGAATACAGTGGGATCTTCGTAAAATTGATCGTTATGAGTCTTACGACGAATTTGATTGGGAGATTCAATGGCAAAAAGAAGGGGATTCATTAGCTCGGTATTTAGTACGAATCAGTGAAATGACAGAATCCATAAAAATTATCCAACAGGCTCTGGAAGGAATTCCAGGGGGACCCTATGAGAATTTAGAAATTCGACGCTTTGGTAGAATAAAAGACCCTGAATGGAATGATTTTGACTAT